ATTCGGGCAGCCCCGGTCGTCCTTTATCAAACGAAAATTTATATTCAATGCAAAAATGAAGTAGAATTTTTTTCTGATAATTCCCTATCGACAACATATCTAACTAATAGATATCTGTAATTTATGTTCTGGGGTTTACATAGACTCATATATTTTGTTATAATTTAAATTGAGAAGGATTTTTTGATAAAAAAAAATAAATACTGATTAGTTTTATCTCAATTTGTATTTTCTTATGTATGTCATTAGGAAAATACAATTTTGAGATTCAAATCTCCAGAAGCGTTCATAAATTCGAAGTAAGCATAAGCAGTCAATAGTTAATGGTTCAAATTTGTCGGCGGAAAATCCACATGTGATTTCTCAATAGAAAAGCGAGAGAATCTTTTTAGCATTGTGGATTTTGAGATACTCTAGAATGAATCGAAGGAATGGATCAAATCCAAAACAAAAAAAAAATGAAAAATTTCAAGTGCAATAAAAATTTAGTAATCCGAGAATATTTTTGTATCATTTTGGCGGCATGGCCGAGTGGTAAGGCGGGGGACTGCAAATCCTTTTTCCCCAGTTCAAATCCGGGTGTCGCCTGATCAAACAAAAAACCCGAAATCTCTTCTTTTCTTCTGTTCTGCTGATATAACTCGGAGAATAATTCTCCGGTAGAAACAGAGGAAAGACTGTTGATATTTTGTTTGATTCTAAACATTTGGTCTGAGGTTTTTCGAAAATAAAAGATTGTGAATCCTCGTTCGCATCTAGGATTCAAGGAAATATTAATATTATAATCTATTCTATTATAATCTATTCTATATATAGTAGGGAGCTTTTAAGACTTATGATTCCCTTCTATTACTATACTAAGGGACTGTCTAATGACTGGATCTTGGATTATATTGTAGGGCCTGCTAAGAAATATGATTCTATTCATCATTTTGGAAAGGGTTGGAAGTTGCGTTATATATGACGAACTCGCGAGATGAACGCTGGGGTATCCAATCAATATTAGATTCGATGGATAATCTTTTTTTTATAGAAAAAAGAAAGAATTTTTTTTCGATAACCCCTAGCCAAGCCCCCTACCCCTCAGAGATAATCGGGAAAGGGGGTATGGATTAGGGGAAATAGAGGTCTGTACTAGATAGTGATTTATCTTTTTTAGTGATTTCTCCCTTTCCGTTTTTACTTACGAGGGTCAACAAAAAAATAGGCCTTATTATTCACATGTTCCCATTCCCTTTGGATATTTTGCTTGTGTTTAATCTTTCCCGATTCGAAATCAGAATCAGATTGGTTTATCAATAGTGTTCGGACAAAATCCCCTTTTTTTGACTCTGCACCATTGATTCCACTATATATTAGTGAGGAATAATTCCTTTGTATTTATAGAGTATAGGAGACATAATTTATATGGATATAGATATAGTAAGTCTCGCTTGGGCTGCTTTAATGGTAATCTTTACATTTTCCCTTTCACTCGTAGTGTGGGGAAGAAGTGGGCTCTAGAAGTACTACTAAATTGAGTTGAGGAATCAAACCGTATCACTTGTTTTATAGATCGTTCTGCAACGCGTTTTGAACTATATAAAATAAAAATATCTGAATTTCGAATTTCATTGGAGTCAAATGGAGTAATCTATGATATGAATCATACTCTTTCAATCAAAGAGATATTTGAGCGATTCCCCTGTTTGTATTTCGAAAAGAAAGGGATTCAGATGATTAGAAATTTATTCTAACCTAAGATTCTTCCGAAATTTTCTATTTCAATCAATGGAATTGTCTCTTACCATCTTTATAGATGGATACTGAGGAAGACCGGACCCCTTTTTTTGTTTGATTGCTTTTCCTTTTTACTGTTCAAAGAACAAGTGGTTTTGTTAAGTGTATACGAGCTTTCTATGAGAAATGATATAATAGATAGTAGTTATCTAACGAGAGACTATGCAATAAAATAATAAGATCTTGCTTCGGACGAATCACATATTGGGCATTTAGCGCTTGGTTTCTAATCTTATAAAGGCGATTTATGCTTTATCGACTTTTTTCATATCATGGTTTGGGCATTAAAAATAAGTGAGGTTTCCTCTTCTTTATTAGGAAAAGGAATTAGAATCCTAAGATAATTCTTATCTTAGATTGATAGGAACAACTAGATGTAGCAAATAAATAGAATTGGGTGTTATGTCAATTCTATACAATATGTTATGTCAATTCCATACAATATATGGAATTAATAGAATATATTACATGATCAGAATTTGTAGATTGATCTATAGAATCTATCTTGATTCTAGATTAAAACTTTATAGAATAAGAGATCGATAGTATGGTAGAAAGAAGGATTCATCTATTTCTTTCTTACCATACTATCAAATTAATAGAATACTGCCGATTAAAGTCCCCTCATTTCATTTAAGTTAAGACGCGAAATTGGAATCCTTTTCATTTGACTTCGTCAATTTTTGATAAGAACTCAGAAGGAAAGTTTTATTCAAATTTATTTGAAAATTCAAATGAATTAATCATTTTGACTAACTGTTTTTACATAAATGATAAGTAGAAAGGCGGTAGGAACTAGAATGAATAGTGCAGTAGCAATAAATGCAAGAATATTTACTTCCATAATCTCATCGGTTTTTTTACTTCACAATAACTCGGGATTTAATCCCATAGAGATGATAAATCTTTCGTCTGTAAATTGAATGAATTACCTTTCAATGATGTTGAATGGGATCAATATCATGAATAACAATATCTGATCTATCAAATCAACTCGTAGTCGAGACTTGAATAGTATAACATAGGAAGTTCTTTTATCCATACCAAAAAATAATTTTGATTTCTGAACCAATTAATCCAAAATTCCTTGTATTTATTATCCGTTTCCTTGTTTTTTTCTATAACTTATCTTGCGTCTTGCTTGGATAATCCTCTGATGAAGGATTATTAGATTGCCTTTCCACTTCGATTAGTCACATAGTTACAAATCTAAACAAACAAGAAACGCGAAATGGAAAACATAGGAAAGAAAAAAGAAAGAAAGACTCCTTTTTGCTTGGGAATGAAATTATGCCCCCCGACACCCTTTACTATGTTCTATGAAAGGGTGAAATGAATAGATGTATTTATTGGATATTGGATCCGTCGGGACTGGCGGGGCTCGAACCCGCAGCTTCCGCCTTGACAGGGCGGTGCTCTGACCAATTGAACTACAATCCCAGGAAAATAAGGGATCTAGCAGAAGATTTTCTTCTTTTTTAGCTTCGTATGCGGTATTTCTGAAGGACAAGGTGGGTTATACCATCTTATGGTAGATTGGTGAATTATTGGGCCGAGCTGGATTTGAACCAGCGTAGACATGTTGCCAACGAATTTACAGTCCGTCCCCATTAACCACTCGGGCATCGACCCAGGAAGAATCAATTTGAGGCTTATTGGTAATCCATGATCAACTTCCTTTCGTAGTACCCTACCCCCAGGGGAATTCGAATCCCCGCTGCCTCCGTGAAAGAGAGGTGTCCTAAACCACTAGACGATGGGGGCTAACTTGCTCAACCGCCCTCATACTATGATCATAGTATGATCAGTTTTTTGAAATTGTCAATATAATGGTATGATTAGATCTGAGGAATCTTTGCGTTTTTCAGAGAATTGTATCGAATTTTTTGATTCGTCGTTCATATTAAAGAATATTAGGGATAAAAGAATACTAGGGATAGGAGTTTTTCAGAGAATGATTGGTCCGTCAGAAAAGAAATGGGAGGGGTCAGTTCTATTTTTTTTGCTTTGATTCATTGTTAAAATGGGATATCCTTATCACACTAAACCAGGAAAGTAACAACCAATAAATCTAGTAAAATAAATCAATTAAGCGAGATCAACAAGTTATTGAAAATCTTCTATAAAAATTTAGTTCAAGGGGACAAGTAGAATCTCTTCATCACACGATTCAATTAAATATCTTGAAATTTATTTTATGTGGAATTGGTAACTGTCCATGTTATGTATCAATCAAGTCAATTTTGCTTTGATAGGAATCATTTCAATAAAATAAATTAGGGTCAGTCTTAAAAAAATTTACCCTAGAGTTGCTAGGCAAATCCATTTGATTATTAAAAATAAGCCACTAGCCACTATGAGTCTAGTGCATATACTTATGTATATAATATATGTGCATATAGATATTTTATCTACATAGCGACCCGTTGAGGAATTTAATCAAATTAGCCCTTTTAACTCAGTGGTAGAGTAACACCATGGTAAGGCGTAAGTCATCGGTTCAAATCCGATAAGGGGCTTTGGGGTTTTTCATAAAAGTCCATAGTATTCAGAAAATAGAGATATTTTTTTTATTTGGAATAAAAAAAGTAACTAACTAGATACTACGTTATCATTATACTGAGTTAGAGTATTATAGTAGTTCTAGTTAGAAATTGGAACATTTGTTCAGTAAATTTTCATTATTATGAATAATAATTCTAATCCACCTCTTAAATTACCAGAGATCCTTATTTTTCCTTATAGATCCCAATCAAATTCATTGGAAAGATTCGAAATAAACAAAGGAAAAAGCAAGTGGACCTGGCCCATTGAATTATGACTATATCCGCTATTCTGATATTCAAATTTGATAGAGATAAAATTTGAATTGGAACAGTCGACCCCCTGCTTTTTTTTGAATTTCATTTCTTTGGACTTCGAAAGAATTTGTCGATATTTCCGATTCAATTTTCTTATTCCTAGATTTTCTAGGGGAATAAATTGTTATTCCCGTCCTCTACAGAGAAACCTTTCTTCCAAGTCACAAGATAAGAGCCCTTTCCAGTATCTTTCTTTGATTACAGATCAAGGTGAATCTCTATCTATCTATAAATCTAAGTCTATTTAGATGTATAGTTATCAAATCATGGCTTTATGTACCAAACCTTTCTATATCGCCGCATCCTATATCTTTGTTACGACAGTGTAAGGGGAATGGATACCAGAAAGAGCGCTTTCAT